CCCGGTGGTCGAATTTTCCATCTCCAAGGAAAAACACTCTGATCTCCTATCAGAAAAATTCCCAATTCTCCTTTTGGTGCTTCGACTCTTACATAAAGTTCTTGCTTAGACAATTCAAAAGTTGGAGAAGGTTTTTTACTAATAAATCGATAGTCAAAATCATTCCATTCAGGGTCTTTTATTCTACCAAAGCGTCGAATTTCTAAATTCTCATAGGGTCCCCCTGGAATTCCTTCCAGAGCCTGTTGGATAATTTTTATGGATTCTGTCATTTCACTGATTCGTACTAAATACCGAGCTAATGAATCCCCTTCTTTTTGCCATTGAATCTCCCAATCAAATTCGTCGTAAGACTCATAACGATCAATTTTACGAAGATCCCACTGTATTCCGGAAGCTCGTAGCATTGGGCCCGATAAACCCCAATTTAGTGCTTCTTCTGCGCCAATAATGCCTACGCCTTCAACTCGTTCTAAAAAAATAGGATTCCGCGTAATAAGCTTTTGATATTCAGCAACCCCGGTTAAAAAATAATCGCAAAAATCCAAACATTTATCTATCCAGCCATGAGGTAGATCAGCAGCTACTCCTCCGATACGAAAATAATTATGCATCATGCGCATACCGGTAGCAGCTTCGAACAAGTCATATATTAACTCTCGTTCTCGAAAAATATAGAAGAAAGGGGTCTGTGCCCCAATATCTGCCATAAAAGGGCCAAGCCATAACAAATGAGAAGCGATACGACTTAACTCCAACATAATAGCTCTGATATAGCTAGCCCTTTTAGGTACTTGAATATTGCCTAGCTTTTCGGGTCCATTTACGGTTATTGCTTCTGTGAACATAGTAGCTAAATAATCCCAACGCGTTACATAAGGCAAATATTGTATAATTGTTCGATTTTCCGCAATTTTCTCCATCCCTCTATGTAAATAACCCAGTATTGGTTCACAATCAATAACATTTTCACCATCTAGAGTAACAATCAGTCGAAGAACACCATGCATTGATGGGTGGTGAGGGCCCATATTGACTATCATGAGGTCTTTTCTTGTAGTTGGTGCAATCATAAGTTTTTTCCCGAGTCGTTCTTCCATGCATTGCTGAAAGTAAAAAGAAGTTCATCAAAATTTAAACGACTAAGCTCAAATGGTATCACGCTTCAAATTAACGAGTTTTTATCTCTCGAATATTTAACTCACTAATTAATTCTTTATAGCGTCTTCTATTTTTTTTTGACAAATAGGCCAGCAGTCGTTGGCGTTTTCCCAAAATTTTCCGCAAACCTCTCTGGGATGAAGAGTCTTTTTTGTGCAATTCCAAATGTGAAGTAAGTCTTCTTATCTTAGTGGTAAAACTGAATACTTGAAATTCAACAGACCCTCTGTTTTCTTCGTTTTCTTTTTGAGAAATAACCGAAATGAATGAATTTGTTACCATAAAAAAATCCCCTTTCCCTTTTTACAGATATGGATTTTATTGATCAATAATAATAATGCCATTAACATTAATTGGAATCTGGTATATACAATAATCTAATCCAAATTTCTTTATGAACTCCTAATTTTCTGAATTCAAATCAATTAATCCAATTTCTAATTGGATTTAGATAGGGATAGAAAAGGATTGGTACATTTTCGCATCGAAGAATTTAGACCTAAAACAAAGAAGGTTCTGTTGATTCATTTCGAGATCTAATCGAGACATTATTCATTTCCTATTGGATATTAGAATGAAATGTGAGACAAGACATGTGATCTATGTATTTGTTTGCTTTGATATACCCTATTATATATAGGGTATAGAATATATAGAAAAAGTGTATTATCCACGAAATGTCAAAATTTCAATCGTGGATACAGATGTATTCTTAACATACTGAAACGACTGCCATTATTGGTATCAAACCAATAACGATTCATACAAGCTAAATCCTCTAATCGATAATTAGGCCAAAGAAAGAGCTTTAATTTCATTAATTGATTTTTCTCTCTATCAAAATGGTTACTGTCATGCGAAACTTGGCTGCTGTCTTTTACGTCCTTTGCATTCCAAAATACTGGATTTCTATCTTCACCATTTCTATTCTTTGAATTAAAAGAACTTAGAATTTTCAACTTTCTACGACGTCTAAACGAGAAAATATTTTCAGGAACAACCAAATCCAAATGATTTTTGTCTCTATTTTCAGTTATTCTTTGGTGTGATGAAATAGTTTCATCAAAATTCTTCTTAGAAACATATCTTTGTTCTTGGTATTTTTGATTAGTTTGGTGCTTACTCTTATGAACCAATGAAATACCTATGGTTTGATACATAATAAATTGTGCATCGTTTTTTCCAAACAGACGAATGGGTTCTATAATCAATATTCCCTTTTTCATCAATTGGTTAAGAGTTAAATTCTTCTCAATCAGCATTATATCCAAACTCATTTCTCTATTTTGAATCAAGGCTATAGTAATTTGGGTTGGATCTATCAGTCTAAGCAGGAGACAATATACCTTGACATTATTGATCAGTCTTTGATTCAAAGTATCGTCCCATCTCAATTGAAAAAGCAAATAACGTTTCAGGAAGAAATCTAGTTCTGCTCTCGCGCTGCTTTTGTATTGTTTTTTCTTTTTCCCCTTTTTCATGTCTGATCTTGCATAATTTTCTTCACTATCTTTTTGTTGTGAGAGAACGGATCCAAGATTTCCTGGACTTGTGGGTTCTTTTTCTCCTTGATTTTCATGCTTTTTATTCGATGGTATCAAAAAACTTCCTTTTTGCTTTTGATTTAGTTTTTGATTTTCACTACTATTTTCATTTATATTCAAATTTGAAAGAAGTAATTTGCTTGGTATAAACCAAGGTTTGCTTTTATATGCATTATAAAGTAACACAAATTCTGGGAAGAACCAAGGTTCCAAATTCGCTATGCGACACTTTAGCATTTTTTCATTCATTCCCATCCAATCAAAAAATACTTTGTCGGAGTTTGGTGGATTGATTTCTGGAATCATAAGGTAAAAAAGATCTTTTTTAGGAATTATTTGAGTATTTTGATTCCCATTGCTGACCCAGGCCTCAATATCGCCTTTTTGTTTAAGATCAAAATTGAGAATGTTCCAATCAAAATATTTTCTATCGACCGTTTTTTCCATATATAGAATATGGACCTTTCCTAGATAATTATCGATAGGGATGTTCCTCAGTATATTTTCTTTATGCGTGTTATAAGAAATCTCTTGCTTCTTACGTCCTTGAAACGGAGATCTATAAAAAAAGTATTCCGTTTTATTTTCATAATTAAGAAATTTATATGATAAAAGATCATATTTATAGTATTTTTGCAAATTCTCTTTTCTTTTTTGATTAGATAATGAATATACTTCAATTTGTTTTTGTTTTTTGAAATCAATTAATTGGTCTTTTTCATATGAATGCCTTTTGCTAAAATTTTCCTTTTTACGCTGATGAACTGTATTGCGCCATTTTTCTGGTATTAATGTATACCATCTGCTCTGAGATAAATTGTATTGATAATATCCTCTTAACCACTTTTTCCATTGATTCATTTCATAACTCGGAAGTTTCTTATCCCCTAATTTCGAATCAACTATTCCTTGTGTTTCAAAAGAATCCTTTATTTCAGGCGGGGGGATTCCTTGAGATTGAAGAACAGCTCTTAATTTATACGATTTACTAACTTGGATTTGTGATAATTTGAAAAATACATATGCTTGTGACATGTAGGATAAGTCATAAAAAATAGGTGAATTTTTTTGACTGTTACTAATATTATCAAGTGACTTTTTTATAGTCGAAATAAATGGAATTAGATTTTTCTTAATTTTATTAATTCTTTCTTGTTTTCTTTCATTATTGTAAATGGATTTATCAATAATTTTTTTTGTTGATTCAAGAAAAAGTTCTGTATTCATTCTGGGAATATTAATGATACATAAAAATATATCTGTGTAGATTCTTTCAATGAAAAATTTCAAAAAAAGAGGTAATTTAGAGATTAATTGAGCATTTCTTTTTTTGAATATTTGCCATTTTTCGAATCTTTTAGCATTATAACTTGTTTTTTTAAGACTAATATTATTTATTCTTGGAGTTACTTTTTTTTGCTCTTTTATAATTCTTTCTATTTGATTTCGAATTGTACTTGTTCTAGTAGTCAAATCCTTGATTTTTTTTTCTGTTAATGAAGAATTTGTCCAATTCGTAGATGCAATTTCACTAAACGATTCGTGAATTAGCCGATTGCTTATTATCGAATCTTTTTCTTCTTTAATTTCACTTGATTCATATACTTCTCTTCTTGGTAATCGAAATAACAGAATTTTTGAAAGTTCTTTTATTATTTTTTTTATAAAAATAACACTTTCGATAACCCATTCTTTTGTTTCTTTTAAAACTTTTCGAAGTAATTTTATTTTTCTTTTAAAAACTATTAGAACTCGAGAAGACTTCTTTTGAAATTTTCCAATTTTTTTTTCAATTTCCTTAAAAATGGGTTTAAAAAAGGAAGGTCCTTTTCGGGGCGAACCAAAAGGAAGTTCAGTTTCCATTCCCCAAACTGTTAAAAAACAAAAATCATCTTTTTCTTTTTTCTTTTTCATTAAACCTTTCTTAGATGATCGTAGTTTCGATTTGTGCCAAGGTTTCAGACGGAAAGGAAATAAGATTTTTATCTGAATACCGTCTGTCAACCAATTTTTCGGAAATTCTGTTTCGGATAATGGAACACCATTATAGGTACATTTAATATGCATCTCTCTATTCCATTCCTGTAAATCCTCAAACCATTCGGGAAATTGAAATAGGAACATGCGTCCACTATTTTTTGCAATTATCAATGAAGGTAATACAATATATTTTCTAAAAATAGATTGAGTTAGTAACATGCAACCTCTTATTACTTGTGTAATTGGAACGGTATCCCAGGCCTCTGCTATCTGTATTCGCTCTTTCTCCGTTCTTTTCTTCGTCTCTTTTTCTTC